GTTAATGGTAAGCAAGAAGATTGTTTACGAAGAAACAACAAGAAAAATTCATATTCTGATACATAAGAGTTATATAAGAATCGAAATAGTCTTTTATTTTCTTTTTTCAAAAGAAAAATCGATTTCATTGAAGTAATAAGACTATTCCAATTCGAATAGTAGTTGAGAAAGAATCGCAATAAATGCAAAGATGGAACATCTTGGATCCGGTATTGAAGGAGTTGAACCAAAATTTCCAAATGGATAGGATAGGGTATTTCTATATGTGATAGATAATGTAAATGCAAAAATTTGTCTTCTAAAAAGGGAAATATTGAATGAATAGATCGTAAATTCTGAAACTTTGGTGTTTCTTTTTCTTTCGGACAAGATAATTCTCGTAGCGAGAATGGGATTTCTACAACGATCGCAAACCCCTCAGATAGAATCTGAGAATAAAACTCAGAATAAAAAAAATTGTTGTAATCCAACAATCGATCTTGGGTAGGATGATTAACCGAGTTAATCCAAAAATTCTGCTGATACATTCGAATAATTAAACGTTTCACAAGTAGTGAACTAAATTTCTTGTTATTACAACTAACAATTTCCACAGGCTCGGAATCATTTAATCCATAATCATGGGCAAATGCATAAATATACTCCTGAAAGAGAAGTGGGTAGACGAAGTATTGTTGACGAGATTTCTGTTTTTCTGAATACCCTTCGAATTTTTCCATTTGTATTTCTACTTGAATCAGAAAGAGGAAGCATTTCTCGGTTTATCAAATGATGATACATAGTGCAATATGGTCAGAACAGGGTGTTGCATTTTTTAATACAAACCCTGGAAAGAAAGGGAGTCTAATCCACAGATCTTTTCCTTTTCTATCCAATTAGTTTATGTTTGTTCTAATTACAAAAGAGAACAAATCTTTTATTTTTACAGGCCAATTGCTCTTTTGACTTTGGAATACAGTCTCTTTATCAATATACTGCTTCTTTTACACATTCAATCCATAACATCCCTTTTCAATCCATAATCAAGAATAATTAGGATTTCTAAAAAAACAAAGAAAAAATCAAGGGTCCGCTCATAGGAAAACCCAACCTTTCCCCGCATCAGGCACTAATCTATTTTTAACGTCTAATTAGATCGGGGAATCATTTCAATTAAGAAGTTAAGCTCGTTGCTTTTTATTTTACCAGAATTGGAGCCAGACTCTATCCATTTATTCACTAGACCCAGAAAATCGGAATTTTTTTATTCCATTCCAAAAATCAAAAATAAGAATTTGATTTTATTACGACATGCTATTTTTTCCATTCATTACCCTTGAGGATCAGTCGTGGTCTTCTAGACTCTACCAAGAGTCTGAACGAATTTGTTGCTTCATCCAAATGTGTAAAAGATCATAGTCGCACTTAAAAGCCGAGTACTCTACCATTGAGTTAGCAACCCAGATAAAATAGGATCTTAGATACGATCGAAACCCAAAAATCAATGGAATTACACCGCACGCTCCTGTCAAAACATTGAACTAGCAAGACATCAAAAGAAAGATTTTATCCCCCATTAAAAACACTCAAATGCCAAAATGAACAGGTCCGGTTAAATTTCACTAAGGTTAAAAAAAGAGCGGCTTCAATCACGATGGCAAAATTGTCATTTTTTTAGCAATTTCTATTTAAAGAAATCAAAAAATCTTGTATGAGAGTACATGCAAGAGGGACAACCCTATCATTTGAGCGAAGTGTAGGCAGAAAAACCTAATATGGAGTGAGGATAAAGAGACCTATCTATCTACAAATTCTATTTGTTCAATAGACCTTTGTCAATGGAAATACAATGGTAAGAAAACAAATTAGATATAAAAAGTAAATAAAATAAGGGCTTATGTTGGATTGGCACGACATAAATCCAGTCAAAAATAGGACTAAGAAAGAGGCAAATTGTGTCTAAATAATTAGACAACGAGGGATACTAGTGATCCCTCTCCTACTTTTTTATTCATTTAGTTCTTCAATTAACTCAAAGTTCCTTCTTTTTCTTTAAAGAATTCTGCCTTCCTTAAAATATCATAAACAGTTCTTGTAGGTTGAGCACCCTTTTCAAGGAAATAGAGAATAGCTGGAACATTTAAACAAGTTTGATTCTTTATCGGATCATAAAAACCCACTTTTCGAAGATCTCTTCCTTCTCTTCGAGATCGAACATCAATTGCAACGATTCGATAGACAGCTTATTGGGATAGATGTAGCTAAACAATGCCCCCCCTAGAAACGTATAGGAGGTTTTCTCCTCATACGGCTCGAGAAAATGATTCGAATTTCTGTCTATAATACAAGTAGATAGAAATTCGACTATGACTTGCATTAATTTCCTTACAGAAAAAACAAATTTCATTTATACTCATGACTCAAGTTGGCTAATTTTGACTGACAGACTTAAAAGGAAAAATCCTTCGAAATTTTTTGAGTCGTCTCTAAACTCTTTTCTTTGTCTCATCTCGAACGAATTTACTTTTATTCCTTATTCTGATCCAATTCAATTGTTGAGACAATTTTATTGTTGAGACAGTTGAAAATCGCGTTTACTTGTTCCGGAATTCTTTATCTTTGATTTGTGAAATCCTTGGGTTTAGACATTACTTCGGGAATTCCTATTCTTTTTTCTTTCAAAAGAGTAGCAACATACCCTTTTTTTCTTATTTCCTTCGATAAAGCATTTCCCTCTTCTATAGAAATCGAATATGAGCGATTGATTTTGATAGACTTTTAATTGAAAGAGTTTTTCCAATTTTCCAAAATTGGACTTTCTTCTTATTTTAACCTTTCGACTTCTATATTAAGGATAGACTGACAAAGTTGGCCTAATTTATTAGTTTTCACTAACCCTAGATTCTTTCCCTTGATAAAAAATCAATTCTGTCCTCTCGAGCTCCATCGTGTACTATTTACTTACAAACAACCCAGCGCAAATTTGGTTCGGGACGAATAGAACAGACTATGTCGAGCCAAGAGCATTTTCATTACTATGAAAAATGATGGATAGCAAAATCCACAATCGATCATGTCCTTCAAGTCGCACGTTGCTTTCTACCACATCGTTTTAAACGAAGTTTCACCATAACAAACATTCCTCAAATTTCATTGCAAAGTGGTATAGGGAATTGATCCAATATGGATGGGATCATGAATAGTCATTGGTTTAGTTTAGTTTTTTGTATACTAATTCAAACTTGCTATCTATGGAAAAATATGGATAAAAGAAATAAGTATTTATCGGGGAAGACTCCGCAAAGATCCAATTTATTTAAACCCATATTCTATCATATGAAGGAAACATAGTTCGAAAAAGACGAATAAACAAGTTTGCTTAAGACTTATTTATTATTGAATTTCCATTCTCAACAGAGGACTCGAGATGGTCAATCCTGAAATGAGAAGAGAAGGATCGATTCTTCTCCAACAAATAAACTATCAACCTCAAAAAAAAATTTAATTAATTTAATTACTATATTAGAATTAGATTAGCAATATATTTTTCCGTAACAAAAACAATTAACTATTAACTAAATAAACTATTCCAATGAAAAGATTGAAAGTTTTTTGGTAGTTATAGAATTCTCGTACTTCTTCGACTCGAATACCAAAAGAAAGAAAAAAATGAAGTAAAAAAAACACATTTCGTGTAAAGTAAAATTAAGGTCTTTGCTTTTACTTATAGCATTCTTTCTTTTACCTAAAAGAAGCAACTCCAAATCAAAAATTAGGAGAAGTATGATTTTTGGAATCCATTCTATCCAACGAACAGTTCTTACCTTATCCTTACCAGAATGGATCATTCTGGATATTTAAAGAATCACAGATCGAGATCGTTTTCGCTTAACCAAAGAAGGACCCTTTTTGCTAATAATATAATACAACAAAAATCTATCTCTATCATAAAGGGATAGGTCTCATTTTTTATACAGTGTTTTACGTATAGACCAAATTTTTCATGAAAATAAAGATATTCAATTTGACTGGACTTGACACTTGATTATGTTTTCTGAGAAAGAAAATGAATGCTTAGAAATGCATCTAATCTAAGAGTTCATAAGAGATAATTATTCTCTCTAATAAACTTTCTTTTGTCTCGTGCGGGGTACAATACGATTTCATCTTTCGTTTCATCAGAAAAATCTGGGACGGAAGGATTCGAACCTCCGAGTAACGGGACCAAAACCCGCTGCCTTACCACTTGGCCACGCCCCATTTCGGGTTTTATCCGACACTAATAAACACTAGTATGTTTATTTGTTTTGTTATTCGTCAATCCCACTTCAATTACATAAAAAATGAGGGATACTCTCTTGCTAGGATTCTAGACATGCGGATAATATAGAATCCAAAAAATGCATTGATCATTACATGGAATTCTATTAAGATATTATATGAAAGTCGAATTTCTTCCATTCTCATTTGAGAGTGCGAATACAAGGAGGTATTTTGCGTTTGGGAAAGTCCGAAGAAAAAAGGATTTTGAATCCGCCTTTTCCTTTTTCCCTTAGAAAAATAACTCAATCAAAATCCAATTATCTACTCTACAAGAACGAAATGCTTGTTATGCCTAATATACTTAGTTTAACCTGTATCTGTTTTAATTCTGTTCTTTATCCGACTAGTTTTTTCTTCGCCAAATTGCCCGAAGCTTATGCCATTTTCAACCCAATCGTGGATGTTATGCCTGTCATACCTGTACTCTTTTTTCTATTAGCCTTTGTTTGGCAAGCTGCTGTAAGTTTTCGATGAAATCTTTACTGCTCTGTCTGCCAAATTGAATGATGTATTCATTCCAAAAAAATTCTAAAAATGGATAAAAGCCGAGAAGTCTTATCTTATATTATGAACCTTCGATTCTAAAATTCAAATTCTTCTACATTGAATGTATAGCTGCAGCAATAAATTTGGATCAGCCTTTCTACCCCCTGCACCTACGTTGAGCAGGTACCTTTAGGTACCCACACAATACCTAACCTAATTTTTGATATTGATAAGAGTGCTTATTAGAAATCAATTCTTGAAAAAAATTGCAAGAATTGATTTTTGCATTTTTAGGTGTCAAAATAAACAAAACCCATCCTAATGGATCTGTGTGGTAAGGAAAAACGGGTAATCTATTCCTTAAAAAAAAAATCTTGGAGATTATGTAATGCTTACTCTCAAACTTTTTGTTTATACAGTAGTGATATTCTTTGTTTCCCTCTTTATCTTTGGATTCTTATCTAATGACCCAGGACGTAATCCTGGGCGTGAGGAGTAAAAATCCAATTTTTTTTGGAATTTTTTCTTACAAATTGGATTTGTTTCGTACATTTATCTATGAGAAAATCCGGGGGTCAGAATTCCTTCCAATTCGAAAGTCCCAAATGATCCGAGGGGGCGGAAAGAGAGGGATTCGAACCCTCGGTACAAAAAAATTGTACAACGGATTAGCAATCCGCCGCTTTAGTCCACTCAGCCATCTCTCCCCGTTCCAAATCGAAAGGTTTCCGTAATATGACAGAGGCAAGAAATAACGATTGCAAAAAATCCTTCCTTTTTCTTTCAAAAGCCCATAAAAATTATATTGCCAATTCCATTTTAGTTATATTCTTTTTTCTTAATGTTAATAAAAAAAAGAAGAAAATTCTTGTTTTTTCTTTCTAAAATTCGATATTGGCTGAGAAACAATCAGATAGATTTTCTCTTCAGCGGGCATTTCCATATAGGACTTGTTATAATAAAACAAGCAGGTTATATAAAAAATAAAAAACTCTTTTTTGATTATTTATCAACAAAGCAAAAAGGATTCTTATCAAACCCACCATAAAATCAAACCCACCATAAAATTGGAAAGAAATATAAAGTAAGTAGACCTGACTCCTTGAATGATGCCTCTATTCGCTATTCTGATATATAAATTCGATGTAGATGAAATTGTATAAGCGGATTTTTTGTATTTCCTTAGACTTAGACCGCGCAAGGCAAGAATTTTTCGCTATTTACGATTTCATATTCTTGTTACTAGATGTTCTATAGGAATAAGAAAAAATCGCAACTCCTTTCCGCTACACATAAAAATTTATTTCGAAAGTCAATTTTTTTTTTTTCAATATCTTTCCTTTTTTTTTCAGAATCCTATTTTTGTTCTTCCACCCATGCAATAGAGAGCGAGTGGGAAAAGAGGGGTTACTTTTATTTTCATTTTTCCCTTAAAGGATAGGCTTTGAAATAGGAGTCATGGAATAATGCTGAATTCAAATGTTTATTTCTATAGTATAAGAAAAACTAATCGAATCAAATTCATGGATTTACCACGACCTCGGTTGTGACCCCATAGATAAAAATGCAAAATTTCTATCTTCGAGACCATTGAAAAAGGGCATTGAACGAGAAAGAAATCGTCCACAGATAATTAAACTATCGTATGCCTTGGAAGTGATATGAGGTGCTCGGAAATGGTTGAAGTAATTGAATAGGAGGATCACTATGACTATAGCCCTTGGTAGAGTTACTAAAGAAGAAAATGATCTATTTGATATTATGGACGACTGGTTACGAAGGGACCGTTTCGTTTTTGTAGGATGGTCCGGCCTATTGCTCTTTCCTTGTGCTTATTTCGCTTTAGGGGGTTGGTTTACAGGGACAACTTTTGTAACTTCTTGGTATACCCATGGATTGGCTAGTTCCTATTTGGAAGGTTGTAATTTCTTAACCGCGGCAGTTTCCACCCCTGCCAATAGTTTAGCACACTCTTTGTTGCTACTATGGGGCCCGGAAGCGCAAGGGGATTTTACTCGTTGGTGTCAATTAGGGGGTCTGTGGACTTTTGTCGCTCTCCATGGGGCTTTTGCACTAATAGGTTTCATGTTACGTCAATTTGAACTTGCTCGGTCTGTTCAATTGCGACCTTATAATGCAATTTCATTCTCTGCTCCAATCGCTGTTTTTGTTTCCGTATTCCTTATTTATCCACTGGGGCAATCTGGTTGGTTCTTTGCGCCGAGTTTTGGCGTAGCAGCGATATTTCGATTCATCCTCTTTTTCCAAGGATTTCATAATTGGACGTTGAACCCATTTCATATGATGGGAGTTGCCGGAGTATTAGGCGCGGCTCTGCTATGCGCTATTCATGGGGCGACCGTAGAAAACACTCTATTCGAGGATGGTGATGGTGCAAATACCTTCCGCGCTTTTAACCCAACTCAAGCTGAAGAAACTTATTCAATGGTCACTGCTAACCGCTTTTGGTCCCAAATCTTTGGTGTTGCTTTTTCCAATAAACGTTGGTTACATTTCTTTATGCTATTTGTACCCGTCACCGGTTTATGGATGAGTGCTATTGGCGTAGTCGGCCTGGCTCTGAACCTACGTGCCTATGACTTCGTTTCCCAGGAAATCCGTGCAGCGGAAGATCCTGAATTTGAGACTTTCTACACCAAAAATATTCTTTTAAACGAGGGTATTCGTGCGTGGATGGCAGCTCAGGATCAG